TTCGAACTAGTAACTAATCCCAACATCGAAGTACTGAAAAAACTCATATAAGCAAAAAATCTCAAGTATCCTTGATCGTGAGCCATATAATTATCACTATAAATAAGAACCATAATTCCAACAGTAGTGATTAACATTGACATAATAGAAGTAAGTGGATCGATCAAGTAGCCGAATTCTAAAGAAAAATCATTATCGAGGGTCCAAGACCATACATATTGATAGATAGAACTGCTTTTTATTTGCTGAATAGACAGATTAGTTGAAAAAATCATGACTATACTTAACAATAAAATACTCGAAAAAGCCCACATACGACGGAGATTTTTTGTTGCTGTCGGAAAAAGAAGAAGTCCCACTCCTATTAACATAGGAACTGGAAGTGGAAGGAAAGGTATGATCCACGCATATTGATATGTCTGTTCCATAAAAAAAGTTTTTTAATTCTTAATTAATATTAATTGTTTCCGATTCACCGGATCTTACCTCTTTTTGAAAGGAGTCAATAAAAAAATAAAGATATGCACTAACTTAATAACTTAAATAGAAATAGAATTTTGGAATTTTTATTTCTTTTTATACTTATTCTTTAGAAGTTTCTGCTAAATACTTCAAATATTCAAATCAAGAAGTTACAATTGGTCAAATCATATGAAAAAAGCAGATTAATTACTAGTCTCCTTCGAACTTTCAAATTCAAGTTAAATTAGGCATATTTTTCGCGAATTTGACAAGTTACTAAAAAAAAAAGAATATTCTTTTTTTTTAGTAATAAAAATAGTTTATGCGATTTTCCCATATCTTTCACGCATCTTATGTATTCTTTTTGATTTTAGAATCAAAAATATTATCTAGAAAAGAAATACATAATGAATTGGCAAAGCGCAAATTTCTTTTGAACAATAGATGTCTTTCACATCCAGCTATACCAATGAGTAATCTCTTAATTTTTATTTAAATGGCAGTTCCAAAAAAACGTACTTCTGCATCAAAAAAGCGTATTCGTAAAAATTTTTGGAAAAGGAAGGGGTATTGGGCAGCGTTAAAAGCGTTTTCCTTAGGGAAATCTATTTCTACCGGGAATTCCAAAAGTTTTTTTGTGCAACAAACAAAAACAAATAAAATAAGTAATAAAACATAACATGTTACAATAATCTGAATCGGCTTGACTCAAAAATTGACTCATTTCGTTTCGAAAATAAAATTCCCGCTTTCCATTCCCTGTTGAGTTAATCAATAGGAAATGGAATTTGTTTCGCTCTTAGAATTAAAATAAGGATTTTTCTCTTTACCGTACTGAATTCAAAAAAAAAAAAAAGAATCCTTTTTTTTGACAAAAAAACATAAGATACGTAATTGTCTTTTTAGTATATTTTCTCATTTACAAGGTGGGGAGTATTATTTTCCCCATCAGCCTGTTTCTTACAATAATATAAGCAATAATATAAGGTTTTCTTTTTTCTCTAGATCCACGTTTTCTCTATAGAAAGGCGAGTAAAAAATCAAAATCATTGAAACTAATTGATTAAAATTCTAAACCTTTTTGTGCAACTTTCTTCTTTTTGTATTTTCTATGAATTCCTATATAGACTCCCATATATTTATTGCCATCAATCCACTCAAAAACACTTAACAAATTTTTGTGGATAAATATGTGTCAATTTTTACGGATCCAAAATTTTTTTGTTCATTGATAAAATGGATTTTTTGGTTTCGATGTTTGAAATCAAATAAATCAAAAACAGTTCATTAAAACAAAACAAAATTTTTTTTGGGGGGGGGTTCTATCCCTTAATTCATAGTTGGACTATCTAGTTTTCCAAGAGTTCAAGTCGAGGAGAGTCTAAAATACACACTAAAACTAAGACCCTAAATTCAAATAATGAACCTTCAAATACCTATTTGAACGAATTTTTATTCATCAATTTGAATCTTTCCTAAAAAATATTGCAACAATTTAATTCTTAAATCTAGACGATTGCTTATTCATAGGGTATTATGAATTCAAGACAAGCCGCTATGGTGAAATTGGTAGACACGCTGCTCTTAGGAAGCAGTGCTAGAGCATCTCGGTTCGAGTCCGAGTGGCGGCATGTCATCTCCTAAAAAAAGTAAATAGATCCTATAATGAATTCAATTTCCGATTTCCTTTTTATAATTATGGGACTCCTTAAAAAAAATTATGATATTTTCAACTTTAGAGCATATATTAACTCATATTTCTTTTTCGATTGTTTCAATTGTAATTACAATTCATTTCATAACTTTTTTAGTCGATGAAATCGTAAAACTATATGATTCATCCGAAAAGGGGATGATAATGACTTTTTCCTGTATAACAGGATTATTAGTTACTCGTTGGGTTTATTCGGGACATTTTCCACTAAGTGATTTATATGAATCATTAATGTTCCTTTCATGGAGTTTTTCCCTGATTCATATAGTCCCGTATTTCAAAAAAAATCAAAATCTTCTAAGCACAATAATTGGACCAAGTGCT